CAATCAAATAAGGTTTTCGTTAGAAAAAGATTCTATAAAAGCAATGATAAATAGATACTAATAGAGCAAGAAAAGAAGGAAATAAAAAAAAAAACATAGTATAGAAAAGATATCCAAAATTATATCGAAATCACTATCCTACCCTTAGTTTTTATTTCCTTAATTTAATTCCTTAATTTAATTGAATTTCGTTTGATTAGGGCAAAGTTCCTTAAAAACCTCTGCCTTTTTTAAAATATCCTGAACAGTTCCTGTAGGCTGAGCGCCTTTTTCAAGGAAATAGAGAATAGCGGGAACGTTTAAATAAGTTTGATTCTTGATCGGATCATAAAAACCCACTTTCCGAAGATCTCTTCCTTCTCTTCGGGATCGAACATCAATTGCAACGATTCGATAGACGGCTCATCGGGATAGATGTAAATGAAAAAGAACCCCCCCCCTAGAACCGTATAGGAAGTTTTCTCCTCGTACGGCTCGAGAAAAAATGATTTGAAGTTTTGTCTATGGATAAAATTATAATAAATAGTAAAGGAATCCGTAAAAGAAATTAGCCTATAAGTTAACTCATAGTCATTTTTATTTAATTTCCTTCCTGAAAACTAAAAAATCATTTGTACTCATAACTCAAGTTCAATAATTATCAAATATATTAAAGAAAATTAAGATATTTTTTTATTGAGTGGTCTTTAACCCCCTTTTGTCTCGTTGAAAATCTATTTGGATTCTTTATTCGGATCTGTGAGACAATTGAAGCGGTGTTTCCTTGTTCTGGGATCCTTTATCTTTGTTTTAAATCATTGGGTTTAGACATTACTTCGGTGCTTCTTAATCCTTTCAAAATGGTAGCAACATACCCCTTTTGTGATTTCTTTCTAGAATCATACCGACGGTTGATTCGTGCGCGATACACTGTGGATCGAAAAAGTTTTGCGGTTCCAACAATTTTTTTTTGAATTGAAAATTTGCTCGAATCGGATCCTTTCGATTTCTATATCGAAGATATACTTACGAAGTTGTTCCAATTTATTGATTGGCATTAACCCTAGATCGTTGCCCCTGAGAAATTAATCAATACTTTCTACTCGAGCTCCATCATGAACTATTTACATTACAACCCAATAAAAACAACCCAATAAAAAAAGAAGGGTTCTAGTAGAATAGAACAAACGACGTCGAGCCAAGAGCACCTTCATTCCTATATAAAATAAAATGGTGGATGTAAGAATAAAAATCCACACCGGATCGTGTCCTTCAAGTCGCACGTTGCTTTCTACCACATCGTTTTAAACGAAGTTTTACCATAACATTCCTCTAATTTGGAACCAGTATGGAATTGATTCAATTATGGAATCATGAATAGTCATTGGTTCAGTCGGTACAGAGACATAGTCATTTATATTTTTTCTTAGCTACATAGATAATAAATATTTTTCTGAAGAAATCTTAGCAAGACCCGGGCTTTTTTTGTATGAACGGAACTTTTTTCTATAAATCTATATCTAAAAAAAATATCTAAAAGAAATATCCAGAAATCTAAATATAGAAATAACATAACTAACAGAAATAACACGAATAAATAAATTCTATTTGACTCTGCCTGTTCAAGTGACTCAATAAGATAGACTGACCCATTTCCAACTTCTCAAAGATTCAACCCATAAGGAATCATTACAAATCTTGATAATTGAAAAAGTTTCCTACTTCGACATCATTATTTGAGTCAAGTTTTACTTTTACAGTAAAGCCTACATTTGATTATCATAAGAAATAAGAATCTCTGTTTCTTTTCGATCGAATAGAATTGTCAATGATTTAAAGCAAATAAGCTAAATAGATCGAACAATAAAAAGAAATATCATTGTTAAATATTTAAATTTGAATATTTTAGGGATGCAAATTCTTTTTCACAAAAATAGAAAGACTATTGTCACTGAAATAGGATAACAATACATACCTATAGGCTACGCACTTCCTCGTTTTATATGTATTTTCATATTTTGTTTAACCTGAGGTTAAGTAATCTTTCTGCAACTGTGATCTATGTCCCATCTTATCTTTATCTGGATCACAAAAGGATTCAGTTACATTTGCATGTCATTTGAACTCGATTTAGTTCAGTTTGTGAAAAACTGAGATATGATTCCGAAAAGAATCATTCAAAATCAAAAAAGAAAGAAGAATAATATTCTATCCAATATTAGACCTTGAAACAGAACCTTGTTGAACAAAAAAGATGTATTCGGATACAATGGATATGCTCTGGGACGGAAGGATTCGAACCTCCGAATAGCGGGACCAAAACCCGTTGCCTTACCACTTGGCTACGCCCCATTTATATTTTTATTGGACACTAATACTAATAAAGAATAATATTGGTATTAAGTGTTCGTCAATTCCAGCCCAACTATCTATAGAAAATCTTTCTTCTTTATTCTTCTTTATAGAATATTATAGAATATATTATAGATTCGTGCTAGGATTTTGACATGTGTATATCTAGAATTCAACTGAATTTATTGATCATTACATACAATTCAATTAAGATATTGTATGAAAGTATGATTTCTTCTATTCTCCTTTGAGAATTGGAGGATTTTTGATTGAGCGGAAAAAGAAGGAGTTTTTTGTCTACCTTACTTTCTTCATTTTTCCTTATATAAATAACTCAATCAAAATGCAATTATCTCGACGAACAAAATGTCTGTTATGCTTAATATCTTTAGTTTGATCTGTCTTAATTCTGCCCTTTATCCGAGTAGTCTTTTCTTCGCCAAATTGCCCGAAGCCTATGCTTTTTTGAATCCAATCGTAGATGTTATGCCAGTCATACCCCTGTTCTTTTTTCTTTTAGCCTTTGTTTGGCAAGCTGCTGTAAGTTTTCGATAAGATCTTGAATACTATCCTAGAAAATTCATGATTTATTCGAGAAAAATTATAACAATTGATAAGATCAAATAAGTCTGGGAGTATGAACCTTCAATTCAAACATTGAAATTCTTGGATAGCCGCATTTGGCTCGCCCCATTTCCCGATTCTAATCCTTTTTCCGGCGAAAGACCTTATTAGGTTAGGGTCCCTTAGAATATCTAATTGTGGGTATGAAAGTGATTTGTGATAATCAAAGACTCTTATTACAAATTTAAACTTCAGTTGAATTTCTGAACATTCTTTTCTATTTATAGAATTCATTTCTTGGTGTCAAAATAGGATATGTGATATAAAAATGGAGGATCTATTATCTTTTCTCGTTTTTCTTTTTCAAAAAATGATCTTGGAGGTTGTGTAATGCTTACTCTCAAACTTTTCGTTTACACAGTAGTAATATTCTTTGTTTCTCTCTTCATCTTTGGATTCCTATCCAATGATCCAGGACGTAATCCTGGACGTGAAGAATAAAATAAAAATTTCGTTTTTCTTGCTTGATTTTACAATTTTCTTAAGATTTTATTTTATATATTCATATTCCATACGTTTAACTAGTAAAAAAATCAAAAGGGGTTTGCGAAATTTGAAAGAAAAAAATAGAAAGTCATCAACGGAAACGGAAAGAGAGGGATTCGAACCCTCGGTACGAATAACTCGTACAACGGATTAGCAATCCGCCGCTTTCGTCCACTCAGCCATCTCTCCCAATTGAAAAAGATAATTACTATGTTACATTCCACATCAAGTAAGGATTAATGAAAGTATTTCTTTCACATTCTTTATCGTTATTATATAATTAGCAATTCCATTTAGATGCTCGAAAGATCCAAATAGAAAGATAAATAAAGAAGCCCTTCTTGCTTTTATTTTGTTCGAAGTGCCTTTTGGGCCTGGCCCGGTCAATACCCAGCCGGGCCTTTTTTTGTTCCAACGAATTCCATATATTTATAGGTATAGGAAACATACTCTAAAAAAGATACCCAATTTGGTATCTGTGTAAGAATTTCCATTGTGGGGTTTACATATACTTATCATTTTTGTTATAATGGAAATTGAAAGGATTAAGAATCAATTAAGTATCTTTTGTAGTTTCTTATGTCATTAGGCAAACCCAATTTTAGATTAAAATCCAAGAATCATTCAGGAATTCTCAGTCAACGAATAGTTAATGGTTCCCATTTGTGATAAATTTTGGCTTTTTTGAATGAAAATATACATTTGATTTTTCAATAGAAAAGTGAGGGGAAGTTTTTCGACATTGTATGTTTTGAGATACTATACAATCAATCGAAGGGGTGGTCAAACAAAAGGGGAAAAGGGTTTCTTTTAGAATTTTTATAAATTTAGAAAAAAAGGATTAAATTAAAAAAGGGATGCAAGTACAATAAACTAAAGTTTAGTAATCCAACCCAGAAAATTTTATCCTATTTTGTATCGTTTTGGCGGCATGGCCGAGTGGTAAGGCGGGGGACTGCAAATCCTTTTTCCCCAGTTCAAATCCGGGTGCCGCCTCATCAACAAACGAATCAAAATTTATTATCTGCTGATATAAATCACCCAAATTTTACCCAGCAGAACAGAATAAGGCGATTGTTGATACTTGATTGATTCTAAACATCTGTTCTGGGGATTTTGTAAAAGATTGAAAATCTTTCAATCTAAAATTCAAAGAAAGATTATATTATAATGGTCGAAACTTCCCGATTCCCTTCTACTGCTAATGTAATATCTACTGATTGGGTCTTGAATTTCATTGGCATAGCCGGCGGGCGGCTAACTAGTTGTGGAAAGTCCCTTATGTAATCTACATATATAGACTCGCGAGAATCTCTGAGTGTTCAGGCATTCAATCACTATTAGATTGAGATTGGATGGATAATTTACTTTTTTATAGAAAAAGTAAAAAAAAATTATTATTTTTTTTTTAACCCCTCGTCAAGAGTATAATATACTATCTCCCAACTGCTTCAGAGAGACAATCGGGAAAGGAAGGGGTACGGATTAGATCAAATAGGAAATAAAAGTATGTAATAGATAGCAATTGATCTATTTGTACTTTGAAGGGCAACAAAGAATGGGCCCTCTTTTTTTATTACTATATATATATGTTCCATTAGTAACATTCCTTTGTAGCGTCATTGTGTATTTTAGTTGTGTTTAGTCTTTCCCGATTAGAAATAATATAGGAATTTTTTAGAAATGTATTTATTTGATTGGTTCATCAATAGTGTTCGACCAGAATCCCTTTTTGACTCTGGACCATGGATTCTACTATTATTAGTGAGCAATACAATAATGGAATATTTCTATCATAAAGATAAGGGACATAATTGACATGGATATAGTAAGTCTCGCTTGGGCTGCTTTAATGGTAGTCTTTACATTTTCCCTTTCACTCGTAGTATGGGGAAGAAGTGGACTTTAGAAGCACTACTAATTTAGTTTAGGAATGAAACGGTATCAATTGTTTTATAGATCGTTCTGCAACGCATTTTTTATTTTTTATTTGAATTGAAATAATTTTCAAATCAAAATTTATTCATTTCGAAATTCCATTGGATTCTAGTGGAGAAATGTATTATATAACAGTAAAAATAACAGTAAAACAATTATTTAAGAAATAAAGAGAATTGGGTCCTACGTTAATTCCATATATGGATTAATCACTATATATATTGAAGATAGAAGCTAATATAGTATACCAACTTTATTAGAAAGTAAAGTACAACTTTATACACTACTATAACACTAATAGAGAGTATGGGAAGAAATTTCTTTCTTACCATACTCTCGGATCTCATAGAATACCGCCCATTATAGCCCGTTGATTTCATTTAAGACGCAAAAAAATAATCCTTTTGATTTGATTTCTTCAACTATTGATAAGAACTCAGAAGTCAAGTTTCATTTCAAGTAATTAATTATTTTGACTGACTGTTTTTACGTAAATGATAAGTAGAAAAGCAGTAGGAACTAAAATGAACAGTGCAGTAGCAATAAATGCAAGAATATTTACTTCCATAATCTCAATCTCATCGTTTTTTTATTTCACAATAACTCGGGATTTAATCCCATAGAGATGATAAATCTTTCACCCGTCAATTCAATGAATGCATTACCTATCGATGATCTTGAATCGGATCAATATCATGAATAACAATATCTGAGCTATTAAATTAATTCGTCGTCGAGAATTGAATAGTATAACATACGAAGATCTTTTATCCATACCGAATCTAAGATTGGATTCCCGGACCAATCAAAAATTCCTTTATTTATCCTTCTTTTCTGTTCTTTCTTTTCTATAACCTACCTTAGGTCTTCCGTATAGAACCATCAAATGAAGTATCCTCGTCCGTTTCCATTAACTACAAAACGCCAACAAAAAATACAAGCGAAGTGGAAAAAGAGAGGAATTAGGTTGTAAATTTGAATGATCCAATTTTCTTTGGAAGACAAAGAAGTATGAGAAAGATGAGTCGCGGGAGAAAAGATGGAATATTCTATCAACTTCACTATTTTAGTTATTTTCATTTTATTTTAGGATTTGTTCTTTCTTCGACAGAATCCTGAAAAAAAGAGGAGAAACCCCTTCGGAATTAAATTATGATCTCTGTCCCTTCTTTCATTTCACATAAAATGGAGAGGTGAATTGATGTACTTATTGGATCCGTCGGGACTGACGGGGCTCGAACCCGCAACGTCCGCCTTGACAGGGCGGTGCTCTTGCCTATTGAACTACAATCCCAGGGAAATAAGAAGAGATCTAACAGAAAATTTGGATTCTTTTTTCTTCTCTCTTATCAGGTATTTCTTAAGAACAAGAGGGTTCTACCATCTGATAGTAGATTGGCGAATTTTTGGGCCGAGCTGGATTTGAACCAGCGTAGACATATTGTCAACGAATTTACAGTCCGTCCCCATTAACCACTCGGGCATCGACCCAACACCTAATTAGACGTTCCATAATCAACTTCCTTTCGTCTCCCAGGCGGACTTGACAAATACATTTCACTTTTGATAAAATCCTACTCCTATGGTCTTGGTATACCCCTAGAGGGACTTGAACCCTCGTTTTCTCCGTGAAAAAGAGAGGTCGTAACCACTGGACCATAGGGGCACCAATGGACCATAGGGGCCTATGGCCACCTTTAGGAAATCAAAAAGCACTACACAATACAAATACAATAGGGAATAAGGCCTAAGGCCACCTTAACTTAATATAAATCAGCCGAGGGACACCTTCTTTACCATTAAACTATACAATCTTTCAACTTTATTTCATTGGTCTTTCTCGTCTTTATCTCTCTCATTCAGAAAGAGTTTTGCATTGGATCCAAGAGACGGTACCTCTGAATCAGCATGCAAAAAAAAATGATTTACCAAAGTCTGATTTGGGAATTATATTGAGCCCTAAATCATATCAAAGTCATATCAAATTATATATAGCCCTAAATAATACTGTCAACTGTCAATTGACGACAGGAGGGCAATAAAAGAAGAGAAAAGACATTAGGTATATCCGCCGGGTTCATCAATACAACATTCCTTTAGTTTTAGGGTATTAAATATTCA